TCCTACAGCACGTCCTTGTATAATGCTCAAGGCTCTAGGCTGAGTAGCAGGAGCAACTTTTAATTTGTTATGAGCCCAAACGATAGATTCAATGAGTTCTTGCCAATAACCACGGCCACTAAATAAAAACATTAAACTAAAAGCCCAGACAAAATGAGCGCCTAAGAAAAAAAGACCATATGCAGATAATGAAGAACCATAAGACTGAATTACTTGGGATGCCTGTGCCCACAAGAAATCTCGGAGCCAACCATTAATCGTAATGGAACTCTGTGCAAAGTTTCCCCCTGTGATATGAGTTACTATCCCTTGATCACTTACAGTACCCCAAACATCCGACTGCATTTTCCAACTGAAATGGAAAATGACTACCGAAATTGCATTGTACATCCAGAATAGACCTAAGAAAACATGATCCCAGGCGGAGACTTGACATGTTCCCCCTCGTCCAGGCCCGTCGCAAGGGAATCGAAAACCAAGATTTGCTTTATCAGGTATCAAACGGGAACTACGAGCAAATAAAACACCTTTCAAAAGTATTAATACAGTCACATGGATGGTAAATGCGTGAATGTGATGGACTAAAAAATCTGCGGTTCCTAATGGAATAGGTAACAAAGCGACTTTGCCGCCTACAGCTACTAACTCGCCACCTCCCCACGTTAAGCTGGTACTTGTTGTTGCACCAGGAGCTGTTACGCCAGGCGCGTCAGCATGGATATTTTGTACCCATTGAGCAAAGATGGGTTGTAATTGTATGGCGGTATCCGAAAACATATCTTGGGGACGGCCTAAAGCACTCATGGTATCATTATGAATGTACAAGCCAAAACTGTGAAAACCTAGAAATATACATACCCAGTTAAGGTGGGATATGATTGCATCGCGGTGTCTAAGGACGCGATCTAATAGATCGTTGTATCGAGTAGTTGGATCATAGTCTCTTACCATAAAAATGGCTGCATGTGCAGCAGCACCAACTATTAGAAATCCGCCAATCCACATGTGGTGTGTGAACAAGGAAAGTTGTGTACCATAGTCAGTAGCTAGGTATGGGTAGGGGGGCATAGCGTACATATGATGAGCTACAACAATAGTTGTAGAGCCTAGCATAGCTAGGTTAAGAGATAATTGAGCATGCCATGACGTTGTTAGGATTTCATAGAGACCCTTATGGCCTTGTCCTGTAAATGGGCCTTTATGAGCCTCCAAAATATCTTTAAGTCCATGACCAATACCCCAGTTGGTCCTATACATATGACCAGCGATCAGGAAAAGAATAGCAATAGCTAAATGATGGTGCGCAATATCGCTCAACCATAGGCCACCGGTTATTGGATCTAGTCCTCCGCGAAAAGTAAGAAATTCTGCGTATTTGGACCAATTCAAGGTGAAAAAGGGGGTTGCTCCTTCGGCAAAACTAGGATAAAGTTGAGCCAAAAGGTCACGATTCAAGATAAATTCATGAGGAAGTGGTATCTCTTTAGGATCAACCCCAGCGTCAAGAAATTGGTTAATCGGTAAAGATACATGGATTTGGTGTCCCGCCCAAGAAAGAGACCCAAGTCCTAATAACCCCGCTAAGTGGTGATTCAACATGGATTCTACATCTTGGAACCAGGCCAATTTGGGAGCGGCTTTGTGATAATGGAACCAACCAGCAAAAAGCATTAACGATGCAAAAATCAATGCACCGATTGCGGTACAATAGAGTTGTAACTCACTAGTTATTCCAGATGCTCGCCAAATCTGAAAAAAACCGGAGGTTATTTGGATTCCTCGGAAACCCCCGCCTACATCACCGTTCAAAATTTCTTGCCCTACTATTGGCCAAACTACCTGAGCACTGGGTCCAATGTGAGTAGGATCGCTTAGCCATGCTTCATAATTGGAAAAACGGGCACCGTGGAAGTACATGCCACTCAACCAAAGAAAGATAATGGAGAGTTGACCGAAATGGGCACTAAAGATTTTTCGAGAGATCTCCTCCAAATCACCGGTATGACTATCGAAATCGTGAGCATCAGCATGTAGGTTCCAGATCCAAGTAGTAGTATCGGGGCCCTTAGCTATTGTTCTTGAGAAATGCCCGGGTCTGGCCCATTCCTCAAAAGATGTTTTTACAGGATCCCTATCCACAACAATTTTAACTTCTGGTTCCGGCGAACGAATAATCATTAAGTCCTCCTCTTTCCGGACAAGACATACAAAGAGACCCGCCAACTGTCTTTTTAGTGAATCTTTGAAGGATAGATATTATGATTAGTCCTTTTCTTTACTATCTACCGCCCTTCTATTTTTTTTAGTTATTCACTGGAGCAATTATATATTGAAGTCAATCCGAGGCAAGTGTTCGGATCTATTATGACATAAGGATTAGGTGCCTAACGGACATTGGTTATCCTGGAAAATTATTTCCCGACGTAACAAAAAAAGATTCTTTTTTACGTTTTAATTTAAGAAGCTAGTGTATTTTTTTTTAGGGTATAAGCCCTACATCTACTTTCCTTGAGTGAGCATAATATAAATCGATTCCAAATTCCAAGAAACTCATTAGAATTATTCAAAAAATCGTCCTTTAGGTAGGAATATTTAGATTGTCCCCTTTTATTTACTTTATTACCTCTGTTCTAGAGCATATCCCTATTGTTTATCCTTATGAAATAGGATATAAAATCGAAATGATATAAAATCGAAGGTAGAAGAAAGGGATATAATGAAATTCTTGATTCGATCTTCCTACCAAAATTATTTGATTAATGGATCAACAACCAAACCGCCCATTTTATGAAAATGAAGAGTGGTCTTATTCAAATTCAAAGCGCTTCGTAATCTTCAACCAGTTCTGTGCTTCAATATAATTTCCCGGAGTAAGCGCTATAGCTTGTTTCCAATACTCAGCAGCTTGATCAAACCAAGCTTCCGCAATTTCTGAATCGCCCTGTAAAATGGCCTGTTCTCCTCGGTCGGAATAGGCAGTTCCTTCCCCTAGAACCGTACTTGAGAGTTTCCTACCTCATACGGCTCAGAAATTGCTATCTTAATTTCCCCTATCTTAACTGAATTCGATTTCTCAAAAATCGATCCAATTTCTTCTTGGGTTAAGCAGAAGAAGTTAATTACCTAAGTTTCAAACCCTAATTTTGATCAATAATCAGTCTGATCTTTTCTCCCACCTTCAGAAGAATGAAGCATAGATAGACCCATATCCTTCGTTCGAATTTTCTGAAAGGTAACTATCTCGGTTTCGTGTCTTTCATATATGAAATTTCTATAGAATCCTTGAAAAAGACTTTTTCCCATAAGAAAGAAAAAAGAACTTACTATCTTTGGGATCTGATACTACACCGCTGCTTAATCCTTTAGTGGATCGGCTCTATTACATAAGCAGATTCCTAAATTATGCCCCATATCATGGTATAATTAAGCAGTTTTTTTTAGTTGTATCGACCCAGTCGCTCACTAATTGATCTTTACGGTGCTTTCTCTATCAATTTGAGACTTTATCCATAGAGTAGTAGTATAGGCTCGACTTTCTTCTTATTTTGATTCTCGTGAAGTGTTCTTCCTTCCTACAGCTGATAGGGGAAAATCATTGTTTTGACGATCCCTATGTAGAAAGCCCTTTTTCTAGTATTTACTAGAAAATTGCATCTTTTTTTCTTCTTTCTTTCTATAGTGGAGATAGTCGCACGTAATGACAGATCACGGCCATATTATTAAAAGCTTGCGGTAAGAAGGGGTTTCGTTCTAGCGCCCGGAAATAATATTCCAAAGCCTTTGTATGCTCTCCATTGCTTGTGTGTATAAGGCCGATGTTATATAGTATATAACTTCGATCATAGGGATCAATTTCTAGTCGCGTAGCTTCATAATAATTCTGCAAAGCTTCCGCATAATTTCCTTCGGATTGAGCCAACATCCGTTACGGTCGTTCATTCTATTCAAATTCAAAAAATCTCCGTTCCAAAACCGTACATGAGGTTTTCATCTCATACGGCTCCTCCCTTCTTTCTGTACATAGTACTAAGCAAAAAATCTATAGAATAAAAATAGAATTAGTTCCATCTCATTATGGACCGAAAGGGGCTGGTATTTTTCCAAGAAATCTCTAGCCAACCTTCCCCCAAGAGGTTTTTCTTAACACCAATGAATTCTATTAATGCTAGAGGAAAACGATAGCTCCAGGAATTTCTTTGTTCTCAACGCCTCCTATTTAGAGGAATTAGCCACTTCAACGACCTTTGATGGTTATAAGGGTATCCAACGTACAAACCCGATGGTTGTTTGCTATCCCAACCATTCTTCCCAACCCTGATACCGATCAGGAAAGGGTTAATTTCTAACAAAGTTTTTCTCTTGTTGATTCCTATTTCGAGGTGTAGTGCTTTTCTCCCCTATGCTGCCTATTGGTCCTAGTAGAGTAGGATTAGCCTGTAATACAGAACCTATCCTGTAGGTGTAACCTTTCGCTCAATACTCAAATCTACAATTGAAGCATCTAAGGCCGCATCAATCGAGGATACACGACAGAAGGAATTGTTAGTTCACCTCACCTCCCCCAAGCGTGGGTTTCCTTTACTAATTTTGTTCTCTCTATGCGAACCCCCTCTCTTTCTCGTAAGACTGAGATGTAGGTAGGCCTAAAAAAAAAAAGAGTCAAATCGCACCATCTCTATAATAAGTAAATGCCCTTTTTTCCCCTGAGGTTGTCGGAATTATTTGCAATAAAATATTGGCTACAATCGAGGAGGTCTTATCAATGAAATTTCCATTTATACGGGATCTAGGCATAATTCCCAATCCATTCTATATAGAATTCTTTTCATTCTATCACAAAATAACATAAAAACTTATAAATCGCTCCATATGCTCTAAATGGATAAGAAAGGTATGGATTTTCCACTCAGCTCAAATTGTCTCCTTTTCCTTCTGTTTGGACAAGAAGAGATATGAAATATTTGACTAAGATTTGATTTCATTCCACTTTCCTATTTCTCAACAACAACTTCTGTCATCAGCTATTTCGCGTTTTCAAAGTCATTAATTATCCCATACCCTTTTTATTTAGATTGTATGGCGTAACATACCTTATGCAAATAGAATTCTAGGGTTCCTTGGTTCCTTTATTTTCTTATGGAATAATAAGGATTCTTCTATTCTCTTTTTATTTGGGTTTTCTCCAAAGAAAAACTTTTGAGGGAGCGGAATTCCTAGTAAAAAAAAAATAAAGGATCCTTACACTTAGATAAAAAAAAAGAATTTTTCCAATAGAGCCATGGAATCCCCGAACGGTTGTGGCTGTACCTGTACTGCAGGAATACGAAAACTCGCTATTCACTCAGTTTATTTTCCATAATAAGATTATGTAGGAGAGATGGCCGAGCGGTTCAAGGCGTAGCATTGGAACTGCTATGTAGACTTTTGTTTACCGAGGGTTCGAATCCCTCTCTTTCCGTTTCTCTTAATTCATCAACGTTACCGATCACAATGTATCAAATCAAATAACAATTTATTTGAGCAATAATACCTTTATTTAATAGAATTCTCTTAAGCAAATTACTTTGGTATGTAAAATATAACAAAAAAGAAAAAAGATCCTAAGGTTAATCTATTTCTGCTAGGTGAATGGGAAAATACGAATTAAGAGCCTTAGGTCGATTTAGTTCAGGGAAAGGGGAAGGGGATAAAAAATTCTATGAACCTTTCCTTTTGCGTTAAGCTCAAGTCTGACGAGAGTAATATTCTACAACTAACAACTCATTTATTTTCAGACCGACCCACTTTCTATCTAGGATTTTTTGTACTAGTCCTTTATATTGCAATGTATCAACCGTCAAATGCTTTGGCAATTTGCCAGGATCGGATGAAGCAATAGAATTTTGAACCAGACGTTTTGATCTTTGGTTATCCTTCGTAGTAATAATATCTCGGGGTTTGCAACGAAAACTTGGTATATCAACTATACGACCATTAACTAAAATATGTCTATGATTAACTAATTGCCGGGCCTCAGGAATGGTTGAAGCCATACCCAATCGAAAAACAATATTATCCAAACGCATTTCAAGTAATTGTAGTAAAACTTGACCTGTTGACTTTTTTGCTTTTCCAGCGATATGTACATATCTAAGTAATTGTCGTTCTGTCAGACCATAATGAAAACGCAATTTCTGTTTTTCTTGAAGACGGATACGATATTGCTCTTTTTTCCCAGAATGGAATTTCTTTTTCAGATTACTTCCGGATTTAGGCGTTTTTCTAGTGAGTCCTGGTAAAGCTCCCAGACGGCGTATTTTTTTTAAACGAGGTCCTCGATAACGGGACATGAAGACTCCTTTTTTTATTGAAATTCCATTTTACACAATAAATTTCATTGTATTTACATTACAGAATACATCGAAATTAAAACTGAATTAAACTAAAGGATAAACAGAGTAAAATCTACTAAAGTACCACAAAAAATGGAATTTCATCAACATCTGCATTTTTTGTATATATATTATTTATTTTACTGTTTTGTATCTAGCAAAATTGTAAGGTAGAAACGACATAATGGACTCTGGATTCTCCATTTAATTCGGAGAAAAAAAAAAAGGGATTCTTTTTCATGGAACATCAATAGAGAAAAAAGCCGACTATCGGATTTGAACCGATGACCCTCGCATTACAAATGCGATGCTCTAACCTCTGAGCTAAGTGGGCTTATATAACAGAAATAGTGTAACAAATAGAAATATATATAGGAAATCTGTAAAATGGCAAATCTTAATTATTAATCTTAGTTATTAACTAGTTCGAAATTGGAAATTCTACTTAGAAAAAAAAAAGAATGAATATCAAGCGTTATAGTATGATTTTGAATATTCTAAAAAAGGAAAGAAGGGGGTGGGGGAGAGAAAAACTTTTGGATATATTGATTCCGATTGAATTGCAAATATATCAACGGTAGAATCAATTCAATTCTGAATTGCAATAAGCGGGGTCTCTTGAATAGAGACGAGCTGCTAGACTACGTCGAATAATGAATTCAATGATTCAAAAAAAACTAAGAGATGTAGGAAATTACACAAGGAATCCTGGTTTCAAAGAAAAAAAGGACAATGGGGATATGGCGAAATCGGTAGACGCTACGGACTTGATTGTATTGAGCCTTGGTATGGAAACCTGCTAAGTGGTAACTTCCAAATTCAGAGAAACCCTGGAATGAAAAATGGGCAATCCTGAGCCAAATCCCTTTTTTGAAAAAACAAGTGGTTCTCAAACTAGAACCCAAAGGAAAAGGATAGGTGCAGAGACTCAATGGAAGCTGTTCTAACGAATCGAGGTGTAATTACGTTGTGTTAGTGGTGAAACTCCCTCTAAATTACTAAATTAGAGAAAGAAAGGCTTTATACATCTAATACACACGTATAGATACTGACATAGCAAACGATTAATCACAGAACCCATACCATAATATAGGTTCTTTATTTATTTTTTAGAATGAAATTAGGAATG